TAATTCTCTGTGGATTTCTTGAATTTTAAACAAGAGGGGTTTCGTGGTACTAATTGAATTCAATCAACGGGATTAAGTCTCTTACGACTGGGTTAGGGTAAAATAAAAAATAGGAACAACGACTTAATCTGGACCTCTTAGTCTTTGTACCTAGACTAGCCCGTCTAGCATCCAGGATCCTTTTTTGATTTATGATTCATATTCATCATCCCCATAGAATTCGGGGAGTAGATAGGACTTAAACAGCAATGGAAGGTATAAATTTTAATATCTATGTCTATCCAAATCTCATTAACAATCAATTCCATATGTAACAGATGTATTTTCTTTGAACCTCATTTTTAGACATTTTGTCTTTGGCTCTAATGAGAATAATTAGAAATCAATGTAACAATTGAGGCAGGGGGTGATTTAGACACTCTATTCACTTTATGGAAAGATTACAGAAAAATTACTGAACCGAAAGTCAAATACGTATAAAATGAAGAAATGCTTATATGTATGTATGTATTGTTATCATTCTATTTCAGTGACAACGGTGTTTCGATTTTTGTGAAAAAGATTTGTGATCCAAATATTTAACATAGAATATCCATAATTTAATTACTTCCAGTGACAATTGTTCAGTTTCTCTGATAGATACAGAAATCCCCTATTCTTTCAATTCTGATTTTATCAATCAGATGAAAGAATAATGACCTAAATCTTCCCTTACATATAAGTCTTTTTTATCCACTCCACAGAAAGAAATTGGATTTGCTTTTCGATCTATCTATATGCTTTAAATCAGTGATGATGGTTCAATTCGAAAAGAAACATGGATTTATCTCTCTTATGATGATCAAAATCAAATGCGGTACTTACTGTAAAACATTATTCAACTAATGATGTCGAAGTAGGAAATTTTTTCAATTAAATATTTTTAATGATTTCTTACGAGTCCTTGGTACTTGAAGACGTGTGAGATTGGTGAATCTATCCTATTGAGTCACTCAAAGATACAGATTCAAAAAGAACTTATTTATTCGTGTTATTTATATTTGTGTTATTTATAAATAATAAAAAAAAAATGTTGCATTCATACGGGATTAAGTTGAATTCTTGCTGAGACTTCTTCAGAAAAATATCTACCTATCCAGATAGAAGGAAAAACGTATGGATTACTATGTACCGACTGAACCAATGACTACTCATGATTCCATAATTGAATCAATTACATACCGGTTCCAAACTAGAGGAATGTTATGGTAAAACTTCGTTTGAAACGATGTGGTAGAAAGCAACGTGCGACTTGAAAGACATGATCAGCTGTGGATTCTTCCATCCACCATTTTAGATTATATAGGAATGAAAGTGCTCTTGGCTCGACATCTTTTGTTCTGTTCCACTAGAACCCCCATTTGGGGTGTAATGTAAATAGTACATGATATGATGGAGCTCGAGTAGAAAGGATTGATTCATTTCTCAGGGGCAAGGATCTAGGGTTAGTGCCAATCAATAAGTTGGAATAACTTCGTAAGTATATGTTCGATATAGAAATCGAAAGGATCCAATTCGAGCAAGTTTCAAATCCAAAAGGAAATTTTGTTGGAATTGGTAAAACTCTTTTGATCAAAAGTGTAGCACGCGTGAATCAACTGTTCTATGATTCTTTGATAGAAAGAAATCACAAAAAAAGGTATGTTGCTGCCATTTTGAAACGATTAAGGATCACCGAAGTAATGTCTAAACCCAATGATTCAAAGTAAAGATAAAGGATCCTGGAACAAGGAAATACCGTTTTCAATTGTCTCAACAACTAGATCAGAATGAAGAATCCAAATGGATTCTAAACGAGACAAAAAAAGGGGGTTAGAGACCACTCAATAAATGAAATGCCTAAGGGTTTTCTTTGAGTTATTTGGGAGTTATCCAACTTGAGTTATGAGTACAAATGATTTTTGCTTTTTCGAGAAAGAAGAAAAAAAAAAAGACTTAAATCATAGTCTAATGGATTTGATGATTTTATGGATCTATTTGCCATTCGAATTCTATACCTAGACATAACTTCGAATCATTTTTTCTCGAGCCGTACGAGGAGAAAACCTCTTATACGTTTCTAGGGGGGGGGGTATTGTTCATCTACATCTATCCCAATGAGCCGTCTATCGAATCGTTGCAATTGATGTTCGATCCCGAAGAGACGGAAGAGATCTTCAGAAAGTGGGTTTTTATGATCCGATAAAGAATCAAACTTATTCAAATGTTCCTGCTATTCTATATTTCCTTGAAAAGGGCGCTCAACCTACAGGAACTGTTCATGATATTTTAAAGAAGGCGGAGGTTTTTACGGAACTTCGCCTTAATCAAACGAAATTCAATTAATGAAATTGAAAAAAAAAAAAGAGTGTGGGGATCACTCATATATAGTCTATAGCTTTGTAGAACTTTTTCTCTACTATTCCCCTTTCTCTTGTTATATTCATACTTATTTATTATTTTATTGCTCTCATAGAATCTC